AAAAAATTCTTTATCCGTTAATAATTCGATTTAGATAAAATCATGAACCAAATTCGGTTATTTTAACTTATTCTTAGCCTTAATAACCATATCAACATGAATTTTTTTGTGAGTCATCAATTCCAATTAGAATTGGATAGATGAATTTTTTAAAAGAGCGATTCAAGGAACAAGTGATTCCCCCTCCTTACCAGTTGCTCCTCAGACTGAATCCTCTCATTCTATAAAACGAATCTTATTCGTGGATCTTATCTTGTTAGTCAGATTGATTTTTAAAATTTAAAAATCAATATTTTTATTTTGTACTTTTCGAATTTCTATATGCATATGCAGTAAACGACTACAATATTCATTTTAATTAATTTTATTTCTTATTTTTTATCTTTATTCTTTCATTTTATTTATTTTTTTCTTTATTAGATTTTCCTTTATTATTCTATTTCTTTTGCCTTCAGATGAATAGAATATGAACTAAAACCCCAGAATATGTCTTTTCACAGGTCAAAGCAAGAAAGACACTTCAAATATTTTATTCTATTTACTTTTTATCTGTCAGAAAAGAAAAAGGGGATTTCCTCTTATTTAATTCAATGCAATATTAAATAATAATAGGAAACTTTCCATGAAATTTTTTTTTAGTTATTCTGCATTATATTGTCTTGGTGTAATAAAAATATTGTGTATGCATCGATATGGAAAGACTTGGTCCATGAAACCATTATCTGATAGATATATAAATTTGATTATCTATTTATACATAAAAGATAAATCTTATATACGTATAAAACTATCAATATAAAATGGATCTTTTGGTCTGGAATTAAAGAAAGATATTTTAAATCTTTCTTATATGTCTTATGTTGTCACTTCAAAAAAACTTTTCTGCGGAAGAAGGGAATAGTGATTTATTCCTATTTATTCCTATAGAATAACTAGGGACAAAAACAAGAAAATTGAATCAGAAATATCGACAAATTTTTTCAGAGTCTAATAAAAAAAATATGAAAATTAAAGAAAAAGCGGATAGCGGATCTACTGTTCCAATTTCATTATATCGAATTTTAATATTCATAATAGTAAATAGAGTTATGATTCAATGGGTTAGGTCCACTTACTTTTTCTTTTGTTGATTTCTAATCTAAACTTTACGGTTAATTTCATTTTCGCAATTTAAGAACCAGCTTATCTCAGTATAATATAATCTCAGTATAATATAATAAACAAATCTTCAACTTTATAACTATAATTCTTATACTAAAATTCATTCTAAAATTCTATAATAATATAGAAATTTTAGAATGAATTATTAGAGTTTTTTGTTTATTTTTCTTTTTATTACAAATATCAACAACATCTCTATTGTCCTTTCAAATCAAATAAAAATACTACCGCTGGAGTTTTTTTGAAAAAAAAGGCCAAAGCCCTTTATCGGATTTGAACCGATGACTTACGCCTTACCATGGCGTTACTCTACCACTGAGTTAAAAGGGCCCATTTGATCCAATTCAGGAATGAGCCACTATGCGGACAACATATATCTAGGGAACTAGATTATAAATCAAATCTATGTAAAGTAAATATATTTATTATTAATTAAATTCAAATTAATAAGTATATATATATTATTAATATAGTCGGCGATAGAGATATGCCCATCCCCCTTACTTACCAACGAGGTAATCAATGAATGAAAGCGGAAGAAGTGGGGTTTAACCCTCCTTTACGGCTTGCTGGGAAATCAATCATTCCATTCCTTGAAAGGAAAGAATCTTTCGTATTATTTCTATTCTTCTATTCTATTTCTTCGATTTCTATTATTTTATCTATTTTATTATTTTTTTTTTATTCTATTTTATTCTATTTATATATTATTTTATATATTATTTTAAATATTTAATATTATTTTAAATATTTAAAAATATTTTTTAAATTAAAATAAAAACAAAATAATTAGTAAAAAAAAATAATTAATAAAAAAAAAATAATAATAAAAATTCCAATTGATATTAGAATGAATAATTCATGGATATAAATGACGAATCAAAAATAATCATGAAAGACGGAAAGATCTTTCAAATCTAATTAGACTATTTCGTTATATTGACAATTTCAAAAAACTGTTCATACTATGAGCATAATATGCTGACGGTCGGGCAACTGTGCCCCCATCGTCTAGTGGTTCAGGACATCTCTCTTTCAAGGAGGCAGCGGGGATTCGACTTCCCCTGGGGGTAGGGTATTACGAAAGGAAGTTGATCATGGATTTTGAATATAAAATATATTAAGTTAATATAAATAAAATATATTAAAATATTAAAATATATTAAGTTAATATAATAAGTCTGGAGTTGATTCTTCCTGGGTCGATGCCCGAGCGGTTAATGGGGACGGACTGTAAATTCGTTGGCAATATGTCTACGCTGGTTCAAATCCAGCTCGGCCCAATAATTCACTGATCCACCACGAAATGGTATAACCCCTTTGTTCTCTTGAAATGCTTGATACGTACAAAAGCGGACAAAAGTCAAAATTTCTGATATATTTTTACCTGTTATTTATTTTTATTATTTATTTGATTTGCTCTATTTTTTTTTTTTTCCACAAATTCGGATCTTGCTCTTGATCCAGATTCATATCAGGATTTGTAAGTATAAAGTCTAAGAAAAAGAGAAATGTAAAGAAAAAAAGACTCTTTTTTCATTGAAAGATTGATTATCAATCGATTTGGATTTGACATAATGAAAAAATGAGTAGTAATCCGTGTCGTTATCGCTAAAGTTTATATCCATGTGTTTAGCAATAGAAAACTCACGTCTCTGTTACAACGTGGCAATTCCAATCTAAAATCTAACTAGAAAGGGTTTGAATGAAATCATAAGAATATGTATGCTCTATACTTTATTTCATTTCTCTGGGATTGTAGTTCAATTGGTCAGAGCACCGCCCTGTCAAGGCGGAAGCTGCGGGTTCGAGCCCCGTCAGTCCCGACAGATCAAAATTCAATAATTTACTAAAATATATATATATCAAATTCTCTCTCCATTTTCTGTCAAACGAGGACAAATAGTATAATTTCATTTCAAAAGGGAACCTTATTTCCATTTCTTTCTTTTTCTTTTTTCTTATTTTTTATTATTTCTATTCTTATTTCTATTTCTTTTTTTCTATTTATTTTCATATTTATTTTCGTTTTTCAGTTCTCATCAAAGCAAATAGAAATATGGGAATTTTCAGTTCTTCAACTAGTACCGATTGATAAAGACATATATGGATTAGTGCAATCATAGATAACATTATATTCAGGATTCCAAGAGATACCATACTGAGTTTGACTTTTTTGATTTCTACCGATTCGTGTAATGAAATCGAATCGAGTACCATATCTTTCGTGGCAGTCCATACACAAATCGAATTTGTATTTATACGATACAAATAAAATTGAATTTGGTAGAATATTCGATCTTTTTTATACTGTACTTGCCCTTGTCTTTATCACACTTTTTTTTTGTTTTACTTACAATAAGATTAGATCATTAACAAAGAGTTTAGAACTAAATTCCCCTTTCTCCATTTTGCTTCTATTGTTTCTTTGTTTGGGTTTGTTTATAACGAGTCTAAGTCTCAAAATAAAAAAACACGGTTAGATGAGACTTCGACAAATGGATTGTACTAAGGAAGGCGAGAATTTTATAGAAAAAAAAGAATGGAAAAGAATGAAAAATAAAGTAAAAAAAAAATTCTCGATTATACCAGGAATCCATTTTTGGATTCGGTATGGATAAACGATCTTTCTATGTTATACTATTCAATTCTCAACGATAAATCGATTTGATAGCTCCGATATTGTTATTCATGATATTGATTCGATTCGATATCATCGAGATGGAATTCATATCATTGAATTTAGAGGCGAAAGATTTATCATCTCTATGGGATTAAATCCCGAGTTATTGCAAAGTAAAGAAAAACGAAAGAGTGAGACTATGGAAGTAAATATTCTCGCATTTATTGCTACTGCGCTGTTCATTCTTGTTCCTACTGCCTTTTTACTTATAATATACGTAAAAACTGTCAGTCAAAGTGATTAATTTGAATGAAACTTGACTTCTTAGTTCTTATTAATATCGGCGATTAGAAAATGAAAAGGATTCCAATTTCGCCGTTTTAGATGAAATGAGCGGTTTAGATGAAATGAGCGGACTAGAATCAGCAGTATTCTATAAGATCAGATAGTATGGTAGAAAGAAAACTTTTCTTTCTACCATACTATCTATTTTTGTTATTCTAGTGTATACAGTTGTACTATATACAAATATATACTTAAATAAAAATATACTTAATGTAGATCAATCTAGAATATCATCTTTATATCCATATTCATATATCTAGAAATCAATTATCTCTATGTAATGTACATAAAGCCCCAATTCTTTTTTCTTCATTTGTGTTGATTCCAATTAATCTGAAATAGTCGAAAAGCAACTCTTACTCTTACAATTCGAATTCCTAGATTTCTGATTATTTTCAATAGAAATTACGGAATCGCATTTAACGAAAGAATAAAATAAATGAAAAGGAAAAAAAAAGAGTCTGGGCATATAAACATATAAATAAAAGAACATATATATTAAAAAAAGAAAATCAAGAAATCTTTTTTTACCATTTTGAAGAAGAAGGCAGAAGTAATTGATTGAGCAGTTAACAGATCATCCAAGGAAAAGAATTCTATAAAAACCTTTTCCGGTGTCGAGGAAAAAGATTAGTAAAGTAAATCTCGCAGATTTTTTAATCTTTTAAAAATTTGAATCATGATATGAAATGAGTCAAGTCAATAAAATATAGCATAAATCCAATTTCTAAAATAAAATTTAAAATAATAAAACAAATACTAAACTAAGCACTAAGTGCGCAATATGTGACTTGTCGAAGAAGATAAGATATCTTAGATTAAAAGGGTATTATTTATATATTATTAATATATTATTCATAGAATACATTACTCCACCCGAATAGAATCGAATATAATGAAGATTCTTTTAATTCAATTGAATTTGAATTCAATTTCAATAGTTAAATTAAAAAAGTCTTTGCAGAACGATCTCTAAAAGAATCGGTACAGTTTGATTTCTGAACTCAATTAATAGTATCCTTAGAGTCCACTTCTTCCCCATACTACTAGTGAAAGAGAAAATGTAAAGACTACCATTAAAGCAGCCCAAGCGAGACTTACTATATCCATGTGAATTATGTCTCCTATCTATATGAATATGAAATAAATTTTCCATTATTCTTCACTAATACTAATAATAATAGAATCGCCGGCACAGAGTCAAAAAAGGGATTTTGCCCAATACCATTGATGAAAGAATTCAAGAAATAGAATTAATTAGAAGAAATTCTTCTATATTGCAAGAAATTCTTATAGGATTGCTAGTAGAATTAGAAAAGATTAAACACAAGGACAAAGAAAAACAAAATAAGGGCAAAACCCTGGGAAGTTGGAAGTGTTAATAAAATCTTACTAAGATAAAAGATTAATAAGACTAAGATATAAGATTAATAAGACCTAGTCTTTATTTTGTTGTTCTTCATTAAGTAAAAAATAGAAAAGTCTAGAATCAAAATGGATCGTTATCTATTACATACTCCTATTTCGTTTTTTTTTTACATAGCCCTTTCTATTTGATCTAATCCTTATTAACGTTTCTCGATTTTCTCTGGAAAACAATTTGAAGACAACCTACTCCATTCTTGACTAGGAATTACCTAAACCAAAAAGAAAGAATTTCTTTTTGTACGTTATATAAAAATAGAAAAGTCAAAATGTATGTAAAAAAATAGAATAGATATGTATAAGTAAAATCCAATTATCTATTCAATCGATATTAGATTGATTAAATTCCTAAGTACTCAAGAATTTTTATGAATTTGTATACAAAGTATCTTCCGCGCTTTCCACAACTACTAATTCGATTTTCTATCCCGCCATTCAATCAAGAAACAGTCCCTATACATTAGTAGTAAGTATTGGGCGGACTATTATATCAAGATTTACGGATTTCCTTTCATTACTATAAACTTTCCTTGACTCCTAAAGAATTTACAGTACTCTAGAAAACAGAACCCTCAGATGTTTAGAATCAAGGGAGTATCAAGAGTCCTTTTCCTCCGACTTGTGGACAAATTTGACAAATTATATCAACAAAACATAAGATAATAGGTATTTTTCAACAAAACATAAGATAATAGGTATTTTGCCTCTTTTGTTAATCAGGCGACACCCGGATTTGAACCGGGGAAAAAGGATTTGCAGTCCCCCGCCTTACCGCTCGGCCATGTCGCCAAAGTGCTAAAAAAAAGAGACGAAAATATTCCCTTTCCCTTTTTACTTGCATCTTGAAACATCTTTAAATCCCATTTTTTTAATCTTAATCCCTTTAAATGAATTTAAATGAAAAATGAATTTAAATGAAATAGAAATAAAAGAAATCCTTCCTTGTTTTTGATTTGGATTGGATCTATCTTTTCGATTAATTTTTATAGTATCTTAAAACATATACTATCTAAACTTAAACCATAAAATATGGAAATGCCTTTCCCGAAATAAAAAACCAAATGTCAATTTTCATTCACAAAAGGAGACAAATTGGAACCATTAACTATTGAATGTGAATTCATAAACAATTCTTGGATTTGAATCTCCAATTGTATTTCTCTAATGCTAGGGATAGCAGAAAATTGAAATTAATATGTAAGTAAGGAATCAGTATTGATTCTTTTCAATAAAAAAAATCCTTCTCAATTTCAATTATAACAACAATTAGGAATATATGTAAACCCCAGACTGTAAATTCTTACACAGATAACTAATCGAATATCTGATCTGTCCATAATTCTGAGAGAAAATAGAACTTTTGATAGGGCATGACATGTGATGTCCAGAATAGATAGAACTGCAATATAAAAAGAGAGACACATATAGATAGCTATATATATCCGTATAGGGTTAAAAAAGGCCTTCTTTATCTTATGTTCTTATTATGCGCTTAAATCGTATTATGTGAACTCTACTACCAAAAATAGATAAAAATCTATCTCTTCTATGCAAACTATTTTGCTTTGAGCTTAACAATTCAAGTCACAAAAAAAACTACATGCTAAAAAAATCAACTTTCTATTGATTATATTGATTGTTTCTGATGATTAGGTCTTTACTTTAGCTCATCGAACGGATCAAATCCCGAATCTAGTTATTTTACCGGTATCTGTTATCCAATCGTATTGGAATATTAATATCATAATAATAGTCGAAATGGAATCACTTTTTGGTTTGCTATTCTATACGAAACTCCATAAGTCTAACTCAGTTAAGTAAAATTGCTCAATTTCGAATTTCGTTCCAATTGGATCTGTCGCTCATATGTATTTCATATATTCCATATACACATATATGGAGTTAGATAAAATTTTATGCGATTCTGTAAACAAAATCGAAATTCT